TATGAATCATACTTTTTTCACAAACTTAACTCAATCGAGTTCAAACAACACGCAGGTGTAAATTACTCTATTTAGGATCCGGGTAAGATGGGAACATGGATTCTACAAGTTTGAATTCAAATTAAAAAAAGGCGAGTGGTCTTTTCATCATATGTTCAAAATCTTCCTATTTAGAGAAGTTAGTTATTTAGAAAAATCCTCCGCCACATATCTATTTTCTATTTTATCAAAATTGAAATTTTCAACGATTCTATCTATTATTTTTTATCTCATAAATGGGGTAGTCTAATTATTTATGAATTTTTCTATAGATTTCTGAATTCTAACTATATTTGGTACTAATAAAGTTGACTCAAACTCAATAGAATTAAGTCTGTTAATATATAATATAGGTTAGGTTGAAATAAAAAAAAAGGAACAGTTTAATCTGGACTTCTTTGGTTTTGTGCCTAGGCAGTTTGTATCTGCGATCCGAATCCCCCTTTTAATTTATGTTATGTCCCATTAGTCCCATAGAATGGGTGAGCAGATAAGAATTAATCATGAATGGGAGATATTAAAATATTTGCGTCTGTCCGAACTAGATTATCAAAAATTTAACAAAAATCCAATGTTATAAATGTTATATATGTAATTATATATTTAACAACCGATGTATTTTCTTTGAATCTCTGTTGTGGCTATTTCATGTTGGGTTCTAATGAAAAATTGTAAATCTATGTAACACATGAGACGGTGGTGCTTTATATCTTTTATTGTTTTTTATTCACTTTCTTTCTATTTATAGCAAGATAAAATGTTACTTAAAAAAAAATACATATAAAATGAGGAAAAGTTTATCATATATGTTTTTATTGTTCTATTTGACTAATAAAAGTTTTTCGATTTTTGTGTGAAAAAGGTTTGTGATACGAAAATTACAAATTGAAATTTCTAATATAGACTATTTAGATTAGAATGGTGACAAAGCAGTTGTTCAGTTGATTTGATAGATACGAAAACCCCTCCCTTACCTATTTTTTTGTTTGCTCTAGTTTATTAGTTTAATTCACTTAAGAAGGACTTATCTTTTCTATGATGATCAAATGTAGTCCTTACTGTCCATTTTCTTCAAATAATGATACGAGCTTTTTTAATTATGAATGTTTTTGAAAATTATGAATATTTTTAATGATTCCTTAGAAGTTAAATGGACTCTTTGATATAGGTCTTATTAAAACTTCTTTAGAAAAATCTTTATTGATCTATATCTATCTATAAAAAGAGTATAGAGTACGACGTCTATGCACTAATTGAACCAATGACTATTCATGATTCCATAATTGAATCAATTCCATACCGGTTCCAAATTAGAGGAATGTTATGCTAAAACTTCGTTTGAAACGATGTGGTAGAAAGCAACGTGCGACTTGAAGGAGACGATCCATTGTGGATTCTTTATTATATCCACCATTTTCTATTTATATAGGAATGAAAGTGCTCTTGGCTCGACATCATTTGGTAATCTAAATAGTCCAGGATAGAGCTCGAGTAGAAAGTATTAATTGATTTCTCGGAGCAAAAATCTAGGGTTAATGCAAATCAATAAATTGGAATAACTTCGTGAATATAACTTCGATATAAAAATCGAAAGGATCTCATTCGAGGAAGTTTCTCATTCAAAAAAAAAATTGTTGGGATTAATCAAACTTTTTCGACCAAAAGTGTATCGCGCGGGAATCAATTGTCCACAAGATTCTTTGATAGAAGGAAATTCCAAAAAGGGGTATGTTGCTACCATTTTGAAAGGATTAAGAAGGACCGAAGTAATGTCTAAACCCAATGATTGATAAAGGATCCCAGAACAAGGAAACACCATTTTAATTGTCTCAATAACTGAGTCCGACTTAGTATCTTAAGATAAGAAATACAAATTTTAAAGGAGACAAAAAAGGGGGTAAAGACCACTCAATAAATGAAATTGCCTAACAATTTTCTTTTGAGCTATTTAAGAGTTATCTAACTTGAGTTATGAGTACGAATGATTTCTTTTTGATTTTCAGGAACGAAAAAGAAAAAAAAAAAAAAGACTTAAACCATAGTCTAATTGATTTGATGATTTTATGCACCCTTTTATGATTTACTAGAATTCAATACATAGATAAAACTTCGAATCAAATTATTTTTTCTCGAGCCGTACGAAGAGAAAACTTCCTATACGTTTCTAGGAGGGGTATTGTTCATCTACATCTATCTCAATGAGCTGTCTATCGAATCGTTGCAATTGATGTTCGATCCCGAAGAGAGGGAAAAGATCTGCAGAAAGTGGGTTTTTATGATCCGATAAAGAATCAAACTTATTTAAACGTTACTGCCATTCTATATTTCCTTGAAAGGGGTGCTCAACCTACAGGAACTGTTCAGGATATTTTTAAAAAGGCGGGGGTTTTTAAGGACCTTCGCCCTAATCAAACGAAATTCACTTAAGGAAAGAAATGCAAAAAAGGGGGGGTAAATAAAA